AACTGAACTAAGAGCGCTTTCTTATCACAATAGATAAGACTAGAAAGAAGAGTATTTTGTTTTGTAACCCCAATACATATTATATGCATATAGTATCATATGCTAATATAGTATCATATACTATATGATATAGTATAAAATGATATACTATAAAAAAGATTATGTATGCACGATTTTAATCGATTTCATTACTGCTCAGAGGAGAAGTAATAGGTAGGGATGACAGGATTTGAACCCGTGACATTTTGTACCCAAAACAAACGCGCTACCAAGCTGCGCTACATCCCTTTCAATTGGTCTACAGTGTCATTGTAGAGAATCCTTGTCTTGTTTTCCAAATCCTCATTTTTTTTTTCCGTTGATATACATACAAGGTATCTTGCCATTTCTTTTTTTTTTGTCTCATATAAGATATAATAATAGTAGAAGGTTTATATATATCTAATATATATTCTAATAGATATTAGCTAATATATATTAGATAATCTATATTATTAGCTATATTATGAAATATATGAAACCCATCGTAAAAAATTTTAAAATGAATATTGGAATGCTCAGGCAAAAAGGAATGTATTTTTCGGTTTTCAGAAAGGGAAAATCTTATCTAACGAATCAGTGCACATTTTAATTTGAATTAGGAATTCCGTGTACAAATACAAGCGGTCCTTAACTACTTACACATACAGCTGATCATATCTGTATTAACATTATACATTACAAAAAAGAATAAAGAAGGAGGATTTTCAATGCGAGATCTAAAAACATATCTTTCCGTGGCACCGGTACTAAGTACTCTATGGTTCGGGGCTTTAGCAGGTCTATTGATAGAGATCAATCGATTATTCCCGGATGCGTTGACATTCCCTTTTTTTTCATTCTAGTTATTGACATGGGAAGGGGTGAAGAAGATTAGAGAGAGAATCAAAAGATCTGTGACTAATCCCTCCCCCTCTTTTCTTTTAAATAAAATAAAAAAAAATTAGATACAATTAAGTAAAATAAAGAAGGTAATTAGAATAAAGAAAAGAGGAAAGACAAATAAAAAAGTAGAGTCAACCTCATCGAAATTCGGGTTTTCCAATTCAATAGATAAATAATATAGTGAAACCGGAAAGCGAACTGTGTCTAAGACAAGAATATCATATAAGATAGTAAAATGAAATACTATACTTCAACTTAGAATTTAGAATTAGAATAGAATTCTATTCTAAATAGAACTGAATAGAGTTCGAAATCATTATTTTACTTTTTGATTTATATATTTTATTTATTTACTATTACTATTTATAGACTATTACTTAGTATATTGGGTTGTGATTGCAACGAAATAATCCTTAAGAATTTCGAGTTAGCAACTTCTATTTTTTTTTCCTTCCTTTTTCCCTTTAAATCGGAAAAGCGAAGAGTTGGTTGAATCAAAAACTCATCAAAAACTCAAAGAAAGGGGGTTCATGGCCAAGGGTAAAGAAGTCCGCGTAACGGTTATTTTAGAATGTACAAATTGTGTTCGAAAGGATGTTAATAAAGAATCAAGGGGCATTTCCAGATATATTACTCAAAAGAATCGGCATAATACTCCTAGTCGATTAGAATTGAGAAAATTCTGTCCCTATTGTTACAAACATACGATTCACGGGGAGATAAAGAAATAAGATCGAATCAAATCAAGGTGTTTGTATATCACTTTTACAAGGAACATGAAAGGGTACATATTCCATCTATAGACCATAGTATTACATACATAGAAATACCTTATTTAGAAATACCATATTATATAGATAGATATCGAAATCTAACAAGATTTCTATAATAATATAGCTTAAATCTATAATAGAACTTATATATAAAAATAGAACTTCAATTAAAATATTCAAATTAATATAAATATATATATATTTATAATTTGAATATTAATAAAAAAAAAAACAAAATCCTGTTTTTTAATCCTTAAATCATTTTTGATCAGATTGAAATAGGATTTTCGGGATAAGGAATAAACAAACCATGGATAAATCCAAGCGATTCTTTCTTAAATCCAAGCGATCTTTTCGTAGGCGTTTGCCCCCGATCCAATCGGGGGATCGAATTGATTATAGAAACATGAGTTTAATTAGTCGATTTATTAGTGAACAAGGAAAAATATTATCTAGACGGGTAAATAGATTGACCTTAAAACAACAAAGATTAATTACTCTTGCTATAAAACAAGCTCGTATTTTATCTTTGTTACCTTTTCTTAATAATGAGAAACAATTTGAAAGAGGCGAGTCGACCGTCAGAACTATTGGTCTTAGAACCCGAAATAAATAAAAAATAAGCTTACTCTTCAATTGAATCAAAATTCCAATTTGAACTCAAACACAGATTGATGTTTTGTTCGGAAAAATTCGCGGATCAAAATTGGATTGTCGTATTGTAAGAAAAAAAACAAGAATGCGTAAGAAGAAATCCTTTTTTATTGAATATTCGGCGTCTTCACTCATTTTATTTTGAGCGACTTTATCATATTCTTTTTATCATATTAATTTCTACTCTACCTTCCCGGAGTTCATTCTCCAGCGAAACTCCATTTCAAATATTGCGTGGGATTCTTTAGAATTTACTTATTTTATGATTTCATTCGAAATCATATAGAGACAATTCCTATTTAATATAGCTATTTGTGCAAGTATTTTACGATTCAGAAGCACCTGTGTCTTGTACAGATTGTGTATAAATCGACTATAACTATAAGATACCCCATTCTCGCGAATTACTGCATTTATTCGAGTGATCCACAAACGGCGAAAATCTCTCTTTTGCCTATCTCTATCTCGATGAGACGAAACCAAAGCTCTTATTTTCTGTTGAATAATTGTTCGAGTAAGTCTTGAATGAGACCCCCGAAAGCTTGATGCAAATAAACGAATTTTTGCTCTACGTCTCCGAGCTATATATCCTCGTTTAATTCTGGTCATTGAATAAATGAATTTTAATGAATAACTAATTGATTTCTTTCAGTTATTCTTTTCCTCTTTCCTAGTTTATTAATAACAAAACAGATTCTTCCAATGTATAAACTAAAAATTCCAATGGCTTTTGCTACTATAACCTTCCCGACCACAATTTGTCTTTTTTTATAGGCATTTCACCTCGAGCTAAGAAATTGTATTGATACTAGGTATCAAAAAACATAAAAAATAGAAATGCCTAAAGCAAGAGTGGGTTCCATCGTTTCTATGGGTACGTCTTAAACGGTGAGGTCCTCTCTATACACCGGAGCCCCTTCCTTCATTTAATCAATGCTATTGGTAACTTGTACAGTTCACATTCTTTGGCTCTACCCATCAATTATCTAGTCATAGGTCTTTCACAACGAGATCTACTGATACAGTAACGATATTTAATTATGAAGATTAGCTGGGCAGCTGACCCTCTTAGTCCGTTTTTGCAAGAGTATAGACATAGGATTTCGACTTTGAAATGAAAATAGGATTTCCCTCGCTTAATGGATAACCATTTGTTACCAATGAGGGATTTTTTCATCTTCAATTCCAAATTGAAATGATTGGATTTGCACCAATGGAAACCATAAATTTCAACATAATAGAAGGATATAATAGATCTTTTTTTAGATCGTGAATGGCCTTTTTTTTCCTTCCATTTTTTTTTATCCTATTCACTGGTACTGATCATTGATACTGGAAAATGGCTTTCCTTTAGTTTGTACCAGCGAGGATCTGAACGAGTCGCACATACACCCTAGTACAGGTTCCTCGGCGCTGAGGACATCCTCGAAGAGCAGGGGATTTCGTGACATTTCTGATTGGCTGTCTTGTGTTTCTAATAAGTTGTTTAATAGTTGGCATGTTGAATCGTATACATAATGAATGGGCTGGTTTAGATCGATCCTAACCGGCTGCTTGCTTATGAATTACTTCTCTATTTAATAGATGAATAGAATATTATTAAACCCAGTAATAAGTCAAAAAACAATCTCAAGTTGCAGATTTGCGCAGGATTACTGTTATTTTTAGTCAACCGCTACAAGATCAACAATTCCATGAGCTTGGGCTTCTGTTGCTGACATAAAAACATCCCTTTCCATATCTTCAGATACAACCCATAATGGTTTGCCTGTTCTTTGTACATAAACCCTTGTGATGCTTTCGCGCAGTTTCAATAGTTCTTCTGCTTCCAGGATAAATTCCCCCGTTTGTGCCTCATAAAAAGAACTCGCAGGTTGATGTATCATTACCCTGATGATATACCGGTTCCTCTATCGCGGATCATGAGGTGAAAGAGAAGAGATAAAGAATAATAAAATAAAAAAAAGATAGAATTGAGCAACCGTACAGGCATAGGTATTGCACATTGCATACGGCTCTACAATGGGATTCACTTTGACCTTCCATCAAAGAAAGAGAAAAAAAGATAGATATAGGGTTTATTTTCTCAGATCCGGATCGGCAAATGATCCAATTACCATCCTTCCTTTCAGGACAGTTTAAAAATACTATGATGGCTCCGTTGCTTTATATAATTTCGTTTGTGATTCAGCAATCCCAAAGTTTTTTTTCGTACTCTTTCATAACAATACCATAAATATTGATTGTTAAAAGTCTTCAGGGTGAAAATAAAAAAGTTTGTGACGCTGAAAAGGTTCCGGATAAAATCGGGAATGTCCTTTACTTTAATTTTATACTAATTTCATACTCCTCTTTCGATATATAATCTATGTTAAAAAAAAAATGCATATCGAATTCGAAGTGCCATGCTATTATTACTTAATATTCATATTTTATATGGCGAAGGCATAGTCTTTTTTCTTAAAAAACTCATTGGCGCCAAGCGTGAGGGAATGCTAAACGTTTGGTAATCTCTCCTCCAACCAGGATAAAAGAGCCCATTGAAGCGGCTAATCCCATGCAGATTGTATGCACATCAGGTTGCACAAATTGCATAGTATCATAAATAGCTACTCCGGGTATTACCCATCCGCCGGGAGAGTTTATAAACAAATAAAGATCTTTGTTATCATTCTCTATACTGAGATATACCATAAGACCAATAAGTTGATTCGAGATCTCGCTATCAACCTCTTGGCCTAAAAAAAGTAATCTTTCTCGATAAAGTCGGTTGATTAGGGTAAAATTTGTATCCCTTAAGAGCCGTACATGCACCTTTTGATGCATACGGTTCAACAAAGATTTCGAAAAAAGAATCAATGTGTAGATTCCGTCCCTCTTTCTTTTTTTTTTTTCATAGCGGGATACCTTTCTAATTTCATTTTCGAATTTTATTAACGATTTTATTCCATTTTTCAAGAAAGCTGAGTTTTGTACTCTTTCCCTATAAAAAAATCCATTAAACTTATCGAACTAACTTCTCATTGATGTATTGTTTCATCGAGATCAAATCCAAGTCACGATGTCATTTTCTTGTTTCTGAATGGGCTTTTGCAATTCTTTTAGGTTTATGCTCTACTCCGAGTAAAAAAAACCGATTTTGATTTGTACATATAGGACAAATGCTACTAATACTACGTCCTTTTTCCTACGACTTACTTATTTTTCAATTCATTTCAGATCTTCTGCCAAATATTCGACGTATTTATCATATTATTCGCTTGATTAAAAGTTTGAGATTATTCTCTTATTCAATATCAATAACAAAAAAAGCTTTTATGATCTTTTTATGATCTATGATAGAAGTATTAATAATCAGAAATATATTACCAATTGGGTTTTTTATAAACGGAGCCTGGATACTTCATTTTATTGGTCCAACAAAGCTAACCATAAATTATTTTCATTAATAATAATATTATATTCATTTTAATACCCCTCAAAATAGATCTAATTGCACTTCACGCTCCAACTTTTTGATAATTCAATCTTTTTGGGGCGAAACGGAGGATATCTCGATCGGGGGAGAGAACGGGGAAATACCATATGACCCAATATATCTGACAAGTCGCACTATACGTCAACCCAAGAGGCATCTTCCTCTCCAGGACTTCGAAAAGGAACTTTTGGAACACCAATAGGCATAAAATGAAAGAAAAAAGAATTAAGTACTATATTTGACTTTAATGTGGAAGCGTAACAACGTCTTTATTGTGTTAAAAATATTGTCTTTTATTATATTTTATCCATAAGACTGGGCAAATATTCTTACGAATAGGTCTTTTGAGCGATTCACAAATATGTATGCATTCGTTCATAGAAAATGGGATCAACCCCCATTGCGTATTGGTACTTATCGGATATAGAATAGATCTGCTTCTCTTTGTTGCTACGAACCGAATTGTTCCGTTTTTACTAAAAAAAGCAAGAATAAAACAAATTTGAATACTTTCTCCGAGATAATGCACTGAAAAGGGGCGGTCTGTAGCATAGTTTTTTCCAATGCAATAAAGTTACATAGTGTCTATTTTTCGTTGATAAAGGGGTATTTACATGGGTTTGCCTTGGTATCGTGTTCATACCGTCGTATTGAATGATCCCGGTCGTTTGCTTTCTGTCCATATAATGCATACAGCTTTGGTTGCTGGTTGGGCCGGTTCGATGGCTTTATATGAATTAGCAGTTTTTGATCCCTCTGACCCCGTCCTTGATCCAATGTGGAGACAAGGTATGTTCGTTATACCTTTCATGACTCGTTTAGGAATAACCAATTCATGGGGCGGTTGGAGTATAACAGGAGGGACTATAACGAATCCGGGTATTTGGAGTTACGAAGGTGTGGCCGGTGCACATATTGTGTTTTCTGGCTTGTGCTTCTTAGCAGCTATTTGGCATTGGGTGTATTGGGATTTAGAAATCTTTTCTGATGAACGTACAGGAAAACCTTCTTTGGATTTGCCTAAGATCTTTGGAATTCATTTATTTCTTTCAGGAGTGGCTTGCTTTGGTTTTGGCGCATTTCATGTAACAGGATTGTATGGTCCTGGAATATGGGTGTCCGACCCTTATGGACTAACTGGAAAGGTACAACCTGTAAATCCGGCGTGGGGTGTAGAAGGTTTTGATCCTTTTGTTCCGGGAGGAATAGCCTCTCATCATATTGCAGCAGGTACTTTAGGTATATTAGCGGGTCTATTTCATCTTAGTGTCCGTCCGCCCCAACGTCTATACAAAGGATTACGGATGGGCAATATTGAAACCGTCCTTTCCAGTAGTATCGCTGCTGTTTTTTTTGCGGCTTTTGTTGTTGCTGGAACTATGTGGTATGGTTCAGCAACTACCCCTATCGAATTATTTGGTCCCACTCGTTATCAATGGGATCAGGGATACTTCCAGCAAGAAATATATCGAAGAGTTGGTGCTGGGCTAGCTAAAAATCAAAGTTTATCAGAAGCTTGGTCTAAAATTCCTGAGAAATTGGCTTTTTATGATTACATCGGCAATAATCCTGCAAAAGGGGGATTATTCAGAGCGGGCTCAATGGACAATGGAGATGGAATAGCTGTTGGGTGGTTAGGACATCCGATCTTTAGAGATAAAGAAGGGCGTGAACTTTTTGTACGTCGTATGCCTACTTTTTTTGAAACATTTCCTGTTGTTTTGGTAGATGGAGACGGAATTGTTAGAGCCGACGTTCCTTTTAGAAGGGCAGAATCGAAGTATAGCGTCGAACAAGTGGGCGTAACTGTTGAGTTCTATGGTGGTGAACTCAATGGAGTCAGTTATAGTGATCCCGCTACTGTGAAAAAATATGCTAGGCGCGCTCAATTAGGTGAAATTTTTGAATTAGATCGTGCTACTTTGAAATCTGATGGGGTTTTTCGTAGCAGTCCGAGAGGATGGTTTACTTTTGGGCATGCTTCTTTTGCTCTGCTTTTCTTCTTCGGGCACATTTGGCATGGTGCTAGAACCTTGTTCAGAGATGTTTTTGCTGGTATTGACCCAGATTTGGATGCTCAAGTGGAATTTGGAGCATTCCAAAAACTGGGAGATCCAACTACAAGAAGACAAGTAGTCTGATACAAGATTTCTCTGTTATTTTTTTCTTTATTTTTGGGATTTCACATAAGTTAACAGTTAACCGAAAAATCTTGAAAAAATCTTGATTGGAATCTTCGCCTTTTCTTTGACTCTTGCTTTTTTTTCTTTATGCGGGAGATAATCCCCAATAAAAAATAAATAGGTATGGAAGCTATAATTGTAAAGCACGATTGAATTTATGGAAGCATTGGTTTATACATTCCTCTTAGTCTCCACTCTAGGGATAATATTTTTCGCTATCTTTTTTCGAGAACCACCTAAAGTTCCAACTAAAAAGGTGAAATGATTTTTTATTATATCAATTGAAGTAAGGAGCCTCCCAACATTGGAGGCTCCTTACTTCAACTAGTCCCCGTGTTCCTCGAATGGATCTCTTAGTTGTTGAGAGGGTTGCCCAAAAGCAGTATATAAGGCATACCCAGTAAAACTTACAAGTAAACCAGATATAGAGATGGCGACTAGGGTTGCTGTTTCCATTATTATATAATTTCAAGACCAAAATGGATCTATGATAAAATCGTTTATTTACAACGGAATGGTATACAAAGTCAACAGATCTCAATGAATACAAAATAGCATTTATGGCTACACAAACCGTTGAGGGTAGTTCTAGATCTGGACCAAGACGAACTACTGTAGGGAATTTATTAAAACCATTGAATTCAGAATATGGTAAAGTAGCTCCTGGGTGGGGAACTACTCCTTTGATGGGTGTTGCAATGGCTCTATTTGCAGTATTCCTATCTATTATTTTGGAAATTTATAATTCTTCCGTTTTATTGGACGGAATTTCAATGAATTAAATTAGATTCACAAGAACATCGAATTCTGAGTTTTTTAATACTTTTAATACAAAGTAAAGCATTAAAGCATTTCGGTTTCGGATTTTTATCTCATTATATTATTTTCTTATTGGTAGTTCGATCGTGGAATTTCTTTCTTTCTGTATTTCCGGAATATGAGTGTGTGACTTGTTATAATGGATCCTATTGATAGTACAGAGAATGGTTCTGTCATCTTGATAGAGATGGTTTTACCTCGTCGGATATTCATTCTAGTATCCGGAGCACGGAATATATGAAATAGATCACAAAAAAATAGTAACTATGATTCCTACTTATACTTAATAGTTAGACCCCGTGACCGGACTCCAAAAAATTTGCCAAAGAGCGTGAAGTTCTAAATTGAAAGATTTTTCTTATTTTAAAAAAATCTCGCCCGTTTTTTTTTGATTGTAAAGGACAAGACTTTCTTTGGATTTTGAGTCATTATATCTATTCATTCAATAAGTGAGGATCCAATGGTTTTTACTCAGGAAATCTTTGGGCTTAGTTTGAAGTTTTATTTTATTGATGAATCATCGTGGTTCTAGTATGAATCTGGGGTTTCAATCGATTCATAGGGTCTTAACAAGAGAATTCCTATCAATAATAAAGAAAACAATAGTAAAGCTGCATTACACACAAAAAAAAACAAATCAAAGAAAAATAAGTAGGTAAATAGAAGATTCAAGAGGCCTGTAACAATCAACTGAGCCGACTTGATATGTTGGCATTATAAACCCAAATAAGAAAAGAACTTTCGAATTTTAATTCCTTCATATTTTCAGAGAAGTGATAAAAGGTTGAGTACGCAGTTTCAAAATTTCTATTCCATATCCCTTGCAACCAAAGCAATATTTGGGTTTTTTGTTTGAGCCGTACGAGATGAAATTCTCAGATACGGTTCTCAGAGGGGGATTACTATTGGTTTACCTATCTCAATAAAGTCTATGATTGGTTCGAAGAACGTCTCGAGATTCAGGCGATTGCAGATGATATAACTAGTAAATATGTTCCTCCCCATGTCAATATATTTTATTGTCTAGGAGGAATTACGCTTACTTGTTTTTTAGTACAAGTAGCTACGGGGTTTGCTATGACTTTTTACTACCGTCCAACTGTTACTGAGGCTTTTGCTTCTGTTCAATACATAATGACTGAAGCTAACTTTGGTTGGTTAATCCGATC